GATCCGGGTACTTGGGAGCCTATGGATGAAGACATGGTCTCTCTGGATCCCATTGAATTTCATTCGGAGGAGGAGCCTTATAAAAATCGGATCGACTCTTATCAAAGAAAGACAGGATTAACCGAGGCTGTTCAAACAGGCATAGGGCAACTAGACGGTATTAACGTAGCAATTGCGGTTATGGATTTTCAGTTTATGGGGGGTAGTATGGGATCCGTAGTTGGGGAGAAAATTACCCGTTTGATTGAATACGCTACTAAAGAATTTCTACCTCTTATTATAGTGTGTGCTTCTGGAGGGGCACGCATGCAAGAAGGAAGTTTGAGCTTGATGCAAATGGCTAAAATCTCTTCTGCTTTATATGATTATCAATCCAATAAAAAGTTATTCTATGTACCAATCCTTACATCTCCTACTACCGGGGGGGTGACAGCTAGTTTTGGTATGTTGGGGGATATCATTATTGCTGAACCCAATGCCTACATTGCCTTTGCGGGTAAAAGAGTAATTGAACAAACATTGAATAAAACAGTACCCGACGGTTCACAAGCGGCTGAGTATTTATTCCAGAAGGGCTTATTCGATTTAATCGTACCACGTAATCCTTTAAAAAGCGTTCTGAGTGAGTTATTTCAACTCCACACTTTCTTTCCTTTGAATCAAAATTAAAACATTCAGTTCAATTATTTTGAGCAAACAAGTAATTAGTTTATTTAATTAGTTTATCGGAATCCAAGTAAAAATTAGACGAATGGGGTTTTCTTTGTTGACATAAGATCTAATTAGATCTAATTGTCTAAAGAATCAAAAGTCACATCAAATTGAAAATCCGTCCCCTTTTCTATATTCATTATTATTTATCAACAAGATAAAAGATGAAATTCTTATTTTCGTAAAGTAAAATCAGGCAAAAAAAAAAAAAAAAGATCTTCTTCTCGTCATATATAATTCAAATCTATTAAATATAGAATTTTTTATCTTTCTATATCTTACGATAATCCTATTTTGACTAAGAATCCCTGCTGGATGGGATTCTAACAAACCCTTCAATATAATTCAATATAAATAGAATCTAAATAAGTAGAATCTAATTCATTTTTAATAAGCTTTTTGCTTAATAAACGAAATTCGAAGACAAGAGCAAAAAATGAAGAAAAAAAATCTCATCCATATCCTTTCAAATCCTTCATGTAGAAAGATAAAAAACTACATTATAGACTCACTTAGATAGATACTTATATCTATATAATAATAATTCTCAAATTATAATAAGTAAGATATCCTTATATATAATAAGATATATAATAAGATATCTTTATATTATAAATTGATATTATAAATAAGAAATATAAAATCTAAATAATAATAACAGGTACAAATAGTCAATCGAGGTACCCATTCTATGACAACTCTTAACTTTCCCTCTATTTTGGTCCCTTTAGTAGGCCTAGTTTTTCCGGCAATCGCAATGGCTTCTTTATTTCTTCATGTTCAAAAAAACAAGATTGTTTAGAGCCGATGGCACAAAATATCATCTATTTTTTTTACGTTTGTATCATAACACAGATATCCTTTTAGCAAAATATGGTATAAGCGGCTTCCGCCGAAAAATTCTTATGTCTCCATAAAATGCTATATTCTAGCTATTTTCAAATAGACCCGAATCGGCGGATGGCTGAGCTGTAAAGCCGGTCTATCTATATGTATGTGGCTATCTTTAGTGAGTCATACGAAGGGTATGTTATTAGTTTAGATCTAACCAATTTAATGAATTACTCCTAAAGGTTCACATCAAACTAGTTCAAACTAGTGCTAGTTGATGCGAGTTACTTCGGAAACAAACAGACTAAAGTCAAATTCATTTGGGGTATTCTCTCAATTCCAAAAAAGCAACGGGATCAAGTATGAGTTGTCGATCAGAACATATATGGATAGAACCTATAAAGGGGGCTCGAAAAATAAGTAATTTATGCTGGGCTATTATCCTTTTTTTAGGTTCATTAGGATTCTTGTTGGTTGGAACCTCGAGTTATCTTGGTAGAAATTTGATATCTTTCTTTCCGTCTCAGCAAATTGTTTTTTTTCCACAAGGAATTGTGATGTCTTTCTATGGGATCGCGGGTCTTTTTATTAGCTCCTATTTGTGGTGCACAATTTCGTGGAATGTAGGTAGTGGTTATGATCGATTTGATATAAAAGACGGAATAGTGTGTATCTTTCGTTGGGGATTTCCTGGAAAAAATCGTCGGGTCTTCCTCCGATTTCTTATAAAAGATATTCAATCCGTCAGAATAGAAGTTAAAGAGGGTATTTATGCTCGGCGTGTCCTTTATATGGATATAAGAGGCCAGGGAGCCATTCCATTGACTCGTACTGATGAGAATTTTACTCCACGGGAAATGGAACAAAAAGCTGCGGAATTGGCCTATTTCTTGCGTGTACCAATTGAAGTATTTTAATTAGAAGTTATTTTACCGATAAATGAATGCTTTCTCAGATAAATGAATCCTTTCTCAGCAGGAGGGCAAAAATGCAAGAATCCTCTTTTTCTAGAACATAACTTAATTGATGTTTCTTCAGAACATTCATTCGAGTTAAAGCAGACTATATGGAACAAGTAAAAAAAAAAAAACGATTTGGGGTATCTTTTATATGTATCGAAATATACACAACTCAATTAAATAAAAAATGAATAAAAAATCGAAATATCTCATAATCAACCATTTCGAAATAAGGAAATATCCCCCCTTTTGACTTGCTTTTTACTTGTTGGAATTGAGACTTTATATTCAGATAGATAATATCTTGTCATTTTTTCGACGCTTCTTTTTGTGCTCCTTAATGACCAAAAAATTGGATCTCTTATAATGATAACTAGCCAATTTCTTTCTGTCGTTTTTTGCCACCCTTTTTCATTTCACAAGATTCTTCAGAAAATTCCCTCAATTATTCTATCCCTGACTACTCATAGTCAGTTAAATTTTTTAGAAATATTAGCTATTTTTATATAATGATAGAAAAGGAGTTCTTTCGTATCAAAATCTTAAAAATATTTATATTCATTATTGAATATTGAAATTGAATTTTAGATTGAATTTTCGGGGCATTCATCGAAAGGAGATATGTGCTTCGAATTTTACTATCGGGAAACAATACTTTTTTATTCTTTATTATTTATTCATTCGAATTTTTCGTCTATTTCTGTCTTTTTTTCTAGATTCAAGGCCTAACCACGAAATCACAAATAAAAAATAGTGAATAGATTCATAGGTTCGATAACTTGTAATAGAACTGATGCGTGAGAGAAATATTAGATTACATAGAGTCGACGAATGAGATGGGTTCATTAACAATTCACAGATGAAAAAATGGCAAAAAAGAAAGCATTCACTCCTCTTTTATATCTTGCATCTATAGTATTTTTGCCCTGGTGGATTTCTCTCTTATTTCAAAAAAGTCTGGAATCGTGGGTTACTTATTGGTGGAATCCTAGGCAATCCGAAACTTTTTTGAATGATATTGAAGAAAAGAGTATTTTAGAAAAATTCATAGAATTAGAGGAACTCCTCTTCTTAGAAGAAATGATCAAGGAATACTCGGAGACACATCTACAAAACCTTCGTATAGGAATTCACAAAGAAACAATCCAATTAATAAAGATACACAACGAGGGTCGTATTCATACGATTTTGCACTTCTCGACAAATATAATCTGTTTCATTATTCTAAGTGGTTATTCTATTTTGGGTAATAAAGAACTTGTTATTCTTAACTCTTGGGCTCAGGAATTCCTATATAACTTAAGTGACACAATAAAAGCTTTTTCTCTTCTTTTATTAACTGATTTATGTATTGGATTTCATTCGCCCCATGGTTGGGAATTGATGATTGGCTTTGTCTACAAGGATTTTGGATTTGTTCATAATGATCAAATTATATCTGGCCTTGTTTCAACTTTTCCAGTCATTCTAGATACAATTTTCAAATATTGGATTTTCCGTTATTTAAATCGCGTATCTCCGTCACTTGTAGTGATTTATCATTCAATGAATGACTAAAAAATGGTCTACTCAATCCAATTATCATGTTTCTTACTTTGCAGTTGTACATAAGCAAAACATTGAAAATCGCTTTCTATTTCTACCCATCCCGGAGATTCATCCTATATTCCTATATATTAATCGAGTCAAATTATTCCAGTAAATAACAGAATCGTGGATAGGAAACTCCAGTAGTGACCTACCCCAATTTATTGTAGAAATTTTCGGGATCAATGATTGGACCATGCAAACTAGAAATAATTTTTCTTGGATAAAGGAACAGATTACTCGATCTATTTCCGTATCGCTCATGATATATATAATAACTCGTACACCCATTTCAAATGCATATCCCATTTTTGCACAGCAGGGTTATGAAAATCCACGAGAAGCGACTGGACGTATTGTATGCGCCAATTGCCATTTAGCTAATAAACCGGTGGATATTGAGGTTCCGCAAGCGGTACTTCCCGATACTGTATTTGAAGCAGTTGTTCGAATTCCTTACGATACGCAACTGAAACAAGTTCTTGCTAATGGTAAAAAAGGGGCTTTGAATGTAGGGGCTGTTCTTATTTTACCAGAGGGTTTTGAATTAGCCCCTCCCGATCGTATTTCCCCCGAGATAAAAGAAAAGATGGGTAATCTGTCTTTTCAGAGCTATCGCCCCAATCAAAAAAATATTCTTGTCATAGGCCCTGTTCCTGGTCAGAAATATAGTGAAATTACCTTTCCTATTCTTTCCCCGGACCCCGCTACTAAGAAAGACGTTCACTTCTTAAAATATCCTATCTACGTAGGTGGAAACAGGGGAAGGGGCCAGATTTATCCTGACGGGAGCAAAAGTAACAATACAGTTTATAATGCTACAGCATCAGGTATAGTAAGCAAAATCCTACGAAAAGAAAAGGGGGGATACGAAATAACCATAGCGGATGCATCGGATGGACGTCAAGTGGT